GGTGTTCCTATTTTATATGGGCGAATGCATACGGATTTGTTCATCATTCAAAAGGCCTATTCGTAATAATTTTAATTAATGCATTTTGGCTTCCTTTCTATTTATTTCAAAACTTATCGAATCCATGCATAAATATAAATATATATGATAAAGGTCAATATTACTTATTATTTCAAAACTTATCGAATCCATGCATAAATATAAATATATATGATAAAGGTCAATATTACTTATTATTTCGAATATACTTTAATTTTTTATTTCATTTAATATGCCTGTAGGTGTCCCAAAAATACCTTTTGTATTTATCGATGATGACGATGAATATTACGATGACTATTACGATGAATCTGACTCTGACTCTGAATATGAATATGAAGATGTAAGTTGGATTGACTTATACAACCGACTTTATCATGAAAGATTACTTTTTTTAGGTCAAAAGGTTGATAGCCAGATCTCGAATCACCTTGTTGGTCTTATGACATATCTCAGTTTAGAGGATCCTGACAGAGATTTATATTTGTTTATAAATTCTCCTGGTGGATGGGTAGTACCCGGACTATCCATTTTTGATACTATTCGTACGTCGATATCAGATGTACATACAATATGCATATCAGAAGCATCTTCAATAGCAGCTCTTATCCTATCCGGAGGAGGAATTAACAACCGTCTAGCATTCCCGCACGCTACGGTAATGATTCATCAACCTAGTTCTTCTTTTGTTGAATTCGAAACAGGAGACCTTGTCTTGGATTCGAACGAAGTGCTAAACCTTCGCGAGAGCATCATACACAGCTATGTACAAAGAACGGGCAAACCCTTCTGGGTTATAGCCTCAGATATTAATAGGGATGTTCCTATGTCACCAACAGAAGCCCAAGTTTATGGAATTGTTGACTTTATAGCAGATAATAAATATAAATACCATGGCAATCTAGATAACAATCCAGATATAGAAGATAATCCAAATATATAGAAGATAATCAAAATAGAAAATAGCAGGAATTTCGCGCAAATCCCGGTTTGAGATTTTGAATTTCTTACTGGGATTTAATATTCTATTAATTTAGAAAAAATTACTAGTTATCCGGCCCCCGGTTAGGATCGATCTAAACCAACATATTATGCATATTATTTTATGCATACGGGTTCAACATGCCAACGATTAAACAACTTATTAGAAACACAAGACAGCCAATTCGAAATGTTACCAAATCCCACGCTCTTGGGGGATGCCCACAGCGCCGAGGAACATGTATTAGGGTGTATGTGCGACTCGTTCAGATCGTGAGCTGGGACAAAACAAAAGAAAGGAAACAATTTTTCCAATATCCGTTCCTTCTATTGTTATTGTGTATCAAATTTATGGTTTCCATTGGTGAAAATTCAATCACCTCGATTTTCAATTTAAAATGAGAAAAAATTCCCCATTAGTAGCAAATAACTATCTATTAAGCAGGGGAAATCTTATTTCAATTAAAAGGCCGAAAAAAAATAGGCTCCTACCCTTGCAAGAACGGACTAAGAGGGTCAGCTAATCAGCCAATCTTGATAATTAATACCGTTACTGTATATATGGATCCCGTTGTGAAAGACCTATTACTGTATAATTCATGGGTCGAGCCAAAGAGTGTAAACTGTACAAGTTAACAATAGTATTGATTAAATGAGGAAAGGGGCTCCGGTGTATAGAGAAGACCTCACCGTTTAAGAAGTAACCATAGAAACGAAGGAACCCACTATTTCTTTATATATTTCTATTTACTATGTTTTTGTTTGATATCTAGTATAAATGTTTGATATCTAGTATAAATACAATTTTTTTTCTGGGCATTTCGCCTATAAAAAATCGTGGTTGGGACGGTTATAATAGCAAAAGCCATTGGAATTCTTATTTTATACATTGGAAAAATCTATTTTGTTATTATTATTATAGAAAGGGGAAAAGAATAACTTAAAGAAAGGAAATCCATTAGTTATTAGTTATTCATCAAAGTTTCGTTTATTCAATGACCAGAATTAGACGAGGATATATAGCTCGGAGGCATAGAACAAAAATCAGGAGTTTTTTCGCATCAAGGTTTTGCAGGGCTCATTCAAGACTTACTAGAAGTCTTATTCAACAAAAAATAAGAGCTTTGTTTTCGGCCCATCGAGATAGAGATAGGCAAAAAAGAACTTTTCGTCGTTTGTGGGTCACTCGTATAAATGCAGTAATTCGCGAAAATAGGGTATCCTATAATTATAGTCGATTAATAAACAATCTTTACAAGAGACAGTTACTTCTTAATCGTAAAATACTTGCACAAATAGCTATATTAAATAAGAATTGTCTTTATATTATTTCCAATGACATTATAAAATGACATTATAAAATAAGGAGATTGGGAGGAATCCGTCGGAATGTTTTACATGAAATTCCCCGGAGAGTGCATTCCGGGAAGGTAGAATAGAAATTAGTATGATAAAATATCATGATAATATGATCAAGTAGTAAAACTGAGAAAAAACAGTCAATAAAAAAAAAAGATTTATTCCCAATTCGTTTTTTTCTTACCTTACGAAACAACTAGATTTTCGTATTTTTCGAACAAAAAAATCAATCTACGTTTGAGTTCGTATTGAAATTTCGATTCCATTGAAGTTGAAGAGTAAGCCTATTTTTTTCTGGTTCTACGACCAGCAGTTCTAGTTCTACGACCAGCAGTTCTAGCGACCAACTTACTTTTTCTTTTTTTTAAATGTTTTTCATTATTAAGAAAAGGTAACAAAGATAAAATACGAGCTTGTTTTATAGCAATAGTAATTAGTCGTTGTTGTTTTAAAGTCAATCTAGTCACCCGTCTAGATAATATTTTTCCTTGTTGACTAATAAATCGACTAATTAAACTTATGTTTCTATAATCAATTTGATCCCCCGATTGGATTGGGGGCAAACGCCTACGAAAAGATCGCTTGGACTTAAGAAAAAGTCGCTTGGATTTATGCATGCTTTTTTTCTTCCTTATTTCGAAAATCCTATTTCGTTTGATCGGATCAGAAATGATAATGATTTCTAATAAATAAATGGGATTTTGCTTGTTTATATTTAAATATAAATATATATTAACATACTATATGTTAATATAATATGTCATTTTTCATCTTCTTTGTAAAGGTGATACGCGGGAGATCGGTTCTATCTATTTCTTTATCTCCCCATGAATCGTATGTTTGTAGCAATAGGGACAGAATTTTCTCAATTCCAATCGATTAGGCGTATTGTGTCGATTCTTTTGAGTACTATATCTGGAGATGCCTGTTGATTTCTTATTAACAGCGTTTCGAACACAACCGGTACATTCTAAAATAACCCTTACTCGGGCATCTTTACTCTTGGCCATAAACCTCCTTTGGTTTTTTTATTTACTCAACTCTTCCATTTTCCGATCAGAAACGGAGAAGAAAGGAAGGCAAAAAAAAATAGAACGAAATTAAATTAGGAAGGATTTCGTCCAATTATAGTAAATATTGGAATAATAAGTAATACAATAATGTTAAAACTGTATTTAGATTAGAATCGCAGTACAGTATTTCGTTTAAATATCTTGTAATATACTGATACTGTTACCCAACCACATTTCCACTCGCGTTCTCTTAATCTCTTAATTAAATTTAAGTAATCTCTTAATTAAATTTAAGTAAATTTACTTGACACGTCGACCCAAGTTCAGAATTTCACTAAGGGCGAATCCGCTTTTATTCTTATTCTGTCTCTTTGATAACTTATTCTAATAAAAAAAGAGATAGGGGGTGAAGAAGATTATTGATACAATTAAATATCTGTGACTACTACCCCCCCCCCCCGCGTTAAGAACTAGAATTAAAAAAAGGAGAATGTCAACGCATCTGGGAAAAAACGATTGATCTCTATTAATAGACCTGCTAAAGACCCGAACCATAAAGTACTTATTACCGGTGCCACAGATAGATATGTTTTTAGATCTCGCATTTTCAATCCTCCTTATTTATGTATATTTTTTATATAAGTTTATACGTTATTATATATTATATGATATGAGACCAAAAAGAAGAAATGGCAAGAAATAGGTTGTGTATATCAATGGAGAGAATAAAAAATAAGTCTGTGGAAAATAAGACAGGGATTCTCTACAATATACAATAACATTAACGTTGTAGACCAATTGAAAGGGATGTAGCGCAGCTTGGTAGCGCGTTTGTTTTGGGTACAAAATGTCACGGGTTCGAATCCTGTCATCCCTACCTATTACTTTACCTATTAGTAATAACGAGGGATCAAATGAGATCAATTCAAATTGTACATACCTAATCTTAAATTTTATCATTAGTATAGGCATTCAAGATGTATTGGAGTTAAAAAAAAAATAATCTTTTGCCTTACAGTCTTCTTTTTTGTTATAAGAAAGCGCTCTTAGTTCAGTTCGGTAGAACGTGGGTCTCCAAAACCCAATGTCGTAGGTTCAAATCCTACAGAGCGTGATTCTCTTCTTGTTTTGGTAGGTCAAAAATTATACGTAAAAAATTGAACAGCAATCTTAATTTGACCTCCTGCGGATTAAATTAAAGAATAAAGAAAGGAGGAGGTCAAAAAAACAAGGTGTTAATAAATCAAAGGTCTAACTGATCGCCACGCCTGTATTGTAAATATGCAGTTACGAATAATCCAGCCAAAGTAATAGGAATTAGACCTAAGACGATTCCAAATAGAAAAACTTCAATCATTTCAATTCATTTGAAAAGATAAAAAGAGAGGTAATATCTATTCTTAAATATTAATCCATATTGCCCATAAATCTCAATAACCAAGAATTAGAAATTGATACGGTAAGGAATTATAAAATAGCCGGACTACAATACTGTAGAAAAATTCATTTTTTTATGAATTGTTCCTTCAATTAATTTCAAATAAGTCCTATCTTACTCAGACCAATAAATAGAACCGAAGTTATAGTTAAAGCCGCTAGTAGAAAACC